GAAGAAGAAAAAGAGACGAAGAAAAGAACGGAGAAAGAGCGAATACAGATAGCAGAGGCCTGGGATACCGTTCCAATTACACAAGTAATAAGAGGTTGCATGTTACTAACTCAATCTATTTTTAGAAAATATATTGTATTACCTTCATTGATAATTGCAAAAAATAGTGGACGCATGTTCCTATTTCAATTTCCCGAATGGTTTGAGGATTTACAGGAATGGAATAAAGAGATGCATATTAAATGTACCTATAATGGTGTTCCATTATCCGAAACAGAATTTCCGAAAAATTGGTTGACAGACGGTATTCAGATAAAAATCTTATTTCCTTTCCGTCTGAAACCTTGGCACAAATCGAAACTACGATCATCTAAGAAAGGTTTAATGAAAAAGAAAAAAGAAAAAGATGATTTTTGTTTTTTAACAGTTTGGGGAATGGAAACTGAACTTCCTTTTGGTTCGCCCCGAAAAGGACCTTCCTTTTTTAAACCCATTTTTAAGGAAATTGAAAAAAAAATTGGAAAATTTAAAAAGAAGTCTTCTCGAGTTCTAATAGTTTTTAAAAGAAAAATAAAATTACTTCGAAAAGTTTTAAAAGAAACAAAAGAATGGGTTATCGAAAGTGTTATTTTTATAAAAAAAATAATAAAAGAACTTTCCAAAATTCTGTTATTTCGATTACCAAGAAGAGAAGTATATGAATCAAGTGAAATTAAAGAAGAAAAAGATTCTATAATAAGCAATCGGCTAATTCACGAATCGTTTAGTGAAATTGCATCTATGAATTGGACAAATTCTTCATTAACAGAAAAAAAAATAAAGGATTTGACTACTAGAACAAGTACAATTCGAAATCAAATAGAAAGAATTATAAAAGAGCAAAAAAAAGTAACTCCAAGAATAAATAATATTAGTCTTAAAAAAACAAGTTATAATGCTAAAAGATTCGAAAAATGGCAAATATTCAAAAAAAGAAATGCTCAATTAATCTCTAAATTACCTCTTTTTTTGAAATTTTTCATTGAAAGAATCTACACAGATATATTTTTATGTATCATTAATATTCCCAGAATGAATACAGAACTTTTTCTTGAATCAACAAAAAAAATTATTGATAAATCCATTTACAATAATGAAAGAAAACAAGAAAGAATTAATAAAATTAAGAAAAATCTAATTCCATTTATTTCGACTATAAAAAAGTCACTTGATAATATTAGTAACAGTCAAAAAAATTCACCTATTTTTTATGACTTATCCTACATGTCACAAGCATATGTATTTTTCAAATTATCACAAATCCAAGTTAGTAAATCGTATAAATTAAGAGCTGTTCTTCAATCTCAAGGAATCCCCCCGCCTGAAATAAATGAAATAAAGGATTCTTTTGAAACACAAGGAATAGTTGATTCGAAATTAGGGGATAAGAAACTTCCGAGTTATGAAATGAATCAATGGAAAAAGTGGTTAAGAGGATATTATCAATACAATTTATCTCAGAGCAGATGGTATAGATTAATATCAGAAAAATGGTGCAATACAGTTCATCAGCGTAAAAAGGAAAATTTTAGCAAAAGGCATTCATATGAAAAAGACCAATTAATTGATTTCAAAAAACAAAAACAAATTGAAGTATATTCATTATCTAATCAAAAAAGAAAAGAGAATTTGCAAAAATACTATAAATATGATCTTTTATCATATAAATTTCTTAATTATGAAAATAAAACGGAATACTTTTTTTATAGATCTCCGTTTCAAGGACGTAAGAAGCAAGAGATTTCTTATAACACGCATAAAGAAAATATACTGAGGAACATCCCTATCGATAATTATCTAGGAAAGGTCCATATTCTATATATGGAAAAAACGGTCGATAGAAAATATTTTGATTGGAACATTCTCAATTTTGATCTTAAACAAAAAGGCGATATTGAGGCCTGGGTCAGCAATGGGAATCAAAATACTCAAATAATTCCTAAAAAAGATCTTTTTTACCTTATGATTCCAGAAATCAATCCACCAAACTCCGACAAAGTATTTTTTGATTGGATGGGAATGAATGAAAAAATGCTAAAGTGTCGCATAGCGAATTTGGAACCTTGGTTCTTCCCAGAATTTGTGTTACTTTATAATGCATATAAAAGCAAACCTTGGTTTATACCAAGCAAATTACTTCTTTCAAATTTGAATAAAAATGAAAATAGTAGTGAAAATCAAAAACTAAATCAAAAGCAAAAAGGAAGTTTTTTGATACCATCGAATAAAAAGCATGAAAATCAAGGAGAAAAAGAACCCACAAGTCCAGGAAATCTTGGATCCGTTCTCTCACAACAAAAAGATAGTGAAGAAAATTATGCAAGATCAGACATGAAAAAGGGGAAAAAGAAAAAACAATACAAAAGCAGCGCGAGAGCAGAACTAGATTTCTTCCTGAAACGTTATTTGCTTTTTCAATTGAGATGGGACGATACTTTGAATCAAAGACTGATCAATAATGTCAAGGTATATTGTCTCCTGCTTAGACTGATAGATCCAACCCAAATTACTATAGCCTTGATTCAAAATAGAGAAATGAGTTTGGATATAATGCTGATTGAGAAGAATTTAACTCTTAACCAATTGATGAAAAAGGGAATATTGATTATAGAACCCATTCGTCTGTTTGGAAAAAACGATGCACAATTTATTATGTATCAAACCATAGGTATTTCATTGGTTCATAAGAGTAAGCACCAAACTAATCAAAAATACCAAGAACAAAGATATGTTTCTAAGAAGAATTTTGATGAAACTATTTCATCACACCAAAGAATAACTGAAAATAGAGACAAAAATCATTTGGATTTGGTTGTTCCTGAAAATATTTTCTCGTTTAGACGTCGTAGAAAGTTGAAAATTCTAAGTTGTTTTAATTCAAAGAATAGAAATGGTGAAGATAGAAATCCAGTATTTTGGAATGCAAAGGACGTAAAAGACAGCAGCCAAGTTTCGCATGACAGTAACCATTTTGATAGAGAGAAAAATCAATTAATGAAATTAAAGCTCTTTCTTTGGCCTAATTATCGATTAGAGGATTTAGCTTGTATGAATCGTTATTGGTTTGATACCAATAATGGCAGTCGTTTCAGTATGTTAAGAATACATCTGTATCCACGATTGAAATTTTGACATTTCGTGGATAATACACTTTTTCTATATATTCTATACCCTATATATAATAATATAATAGGGTATATCAAAGTAAACAAATACATAGATCACATGTCTTGTCTCACATTTCATTCTAATATCCAATAGGAAATGAATAATGTCTCGATTAGATCTCGAAATGAATCAACAGAACCTTCTTTGTTTTAGGTCTAAATTCTTCGATGCGAAAATGTACCAATCCTTTTCTATCCCTATCTAAATCCAATTAGAAATTGGATTAATTGATTTGAATTCAGAAAATTAGGAGTTCATAAAGAAATTTGGATTAGATTATTGTATATACCAGATTCCAATTAATGGCATTATTATTATTGATCAATAAAATCCATATCTGTAAAAAGGGAAAGGGGATTTTTTTATGGTAACAAATTCATTCATTTCGGTTATTTCTCAAAAAGAAAACGAAGAAAACAGAGGGTCTGTTGAATTTCAAGTATTCAGTTTTACCACTAAGATAAGAAGACTTACTTCACATTTGGAATTGCACAAAAAAGACTCTTCATCCCAGAGAGGTTTGCGGAAAATTTTGGGAAAACGCCAACGACTGCTGGCCTATTTGTCAAAAAAAAATAGAAGACGCTATAAAGAATTAATTAGTGAGTTAAATATTCGAGAGATAAAAACTCGTTAATTTGAAGCGTGATACCATTTGAGCTTAGTCGTTTAAAATTTGATGAACTTCTTTTTACTTTCAGCAATGCATGGAAGAACGACTCGGGAAAAAACTTATGATTGCACCAACTACAAGAAAAGACCTCATGATAGTCAATATGGGCCCTCACCACCCATCAATGCATGGTGTTCTTCGACTGATTGTTACTCTAGATGGTGAAAATGTTATTGATTGTGAACCAATACTGGGTTATTTACATAGAGGGATGGAGAAAATTGCGGAAAATCGAACAATTATACAATATTTGCCTTATGTAACGCGTTGGGATTATTTAGCTACTATGTTCACAGAAGCAATAACCGTAAATGGACCCGAAAAGCTAGGCAATATTCAAGTACCTAAAAGGGCTAGCTATATCAGAGCTATTATGTTGGAGTTAAGTCGTATCGCTTCTCATTTGTTATGGCTTGGCCCTTTTATGGCAGATATTGGGGCACAGACCCCTTTCTTCTATATTTTTCGAGAACGAGAGTTAATATATGACTTGTTCGAAGCTGCTACCGGTATGCGCATGATGCATAATTATTTTCGTATCGGAGGAGTAGCTGCTGATCTACCTCATGGCTGGATAGATAAATGTTTGGATTTTTGCGATTATTTTTTAACCGGGGTTGCTGAATATCAAAAGCTTATTACGCGGAATCCTATTTTTTTAGAACGAGTTGAAGGCGTAGGCATTATTGGCGCAGAAGAAGCACTAAATTGGGGTTTATCGGGCCCAATGCTACGAGCTTCCGGAATACAGTGGGATCTTCGTAAAATTGATCGTTATGAGTCTTACGACGAATTTGATTGGGAGATTCAATGGCAAAAAGAAGGGGATTCATTAGCTCGGTATTTAGTACGAATCAGTGAAATGACAGAATCCATAAAAATTATCCAACAGGCTCTGGAAGGAATTCCAGGGGGACCCTATGAGAATTTAGAAATTCGACGCTTTGGTAGAATAAAAGACCCTGAATGGAATGATTTTGACTATCGATTTATTAGTAAAAAACCTTCTCCAACTTTTGAATTGTCTAAGCAAGAACTTTATGTAAGAGTCGAAGCACCAAAAGGAGAATTGGGAATTTTTCTGATAGGAGATCAGAGTGTTTTTCCTTGGAGATGGAAA